CAATGCTCCCTTCCGCCATGCATAAACTAAACCAACAATTAAGATAAGCACGAAAATTAAAGCTTCTATAAATACAGATACGCCCAATACATCAAAACTCATTGCCCATGGATAAAGAAAAACCGTTTCAACATCAAAAACAACAAAAACTAGAGCAAACATATAATAACGAATTCTAAATTGTAACCAAGCGTTGCCCATTGGTTCTATACCCGATTCATAACTAGAAAGTTTCTCCGGCCCTTTCCTAATCGGGGCTAAAATCCCAGAAATTAAAAATGCCAAAATAGGAATAAAACTTGATATTATTAGAAATGCCCAAAAAATATCATATTCGTAAAGCAAAAACATAGACGCACTCCTATGAACGTGGAAAGTATATCGGATTGGTTGATTCGAATTGAAGTTCTAAAGTCATTGATAACTAGTTAGTCAAAACAACAATTTATTTTGACCAAACCATCTAGTTTCCTTTGATTATTGCAGGGCATATCTCATTTCAAGATTTATCGACTGACTTGATCGGGATCCTATTTCCAGTCTACTTAATTTTTTTAGTTCAATTTTCTTTAATTGCTTTAGTTAGTATAACTCTAGATGTTATACTTAGACAAATTTTCTTGTTTTTGCCTAGGATTCTTCCTAAAGCCTAAAGAAAGCAAATAGAATTCTTATTTTGTGTTTAAAATTTTTGAATTTATTATTCTTTTGATATTCTTTTGATTATTTGAATTTTCTTTATAAAAATGCGAGTTCGGAATTTGGATTTTTTAGGAATAGAGTCGAAAGTTTTTTCTTAGTAATTTAGAATAGAACAAGTATTCAAATGTAAGAGAATGGGTAGGTATCTGGGGATTTCGAATATCTTAGTGTTGGTATATTCCGTTTATCAGATCTGGATGGGGTGGGGTTTTCTCTTGATTGAATACAGAAAAAGAAGACCACCCCCCCTTGTTTTGGTGTGCTTCGCCGGGTCTTGGTAAGGTATACCAAAGAAAAGGAGTATCGCTAGCTTAACCCCTTGATTGTGGGCAGAAAAATGCATATGGAATTTCCCTTCGACAATTAATGACGAAGGGTTGGTTTGTTTGGAAAAAGATCGATTCGATTCCTTGAAATATGATATGTTTTTTCGGTTTTCTGTTCTGCTTTAAATGATTCCCGTGAGTGAGTTTCTAGGACAAATTTTGTTTCGATGAACCAACCGGTCAGTTATAAGCAACAAACAAGAATGAAGAAATCAAAATTATACAATTTTTTATTTCAAATGAAAATTTAGAATTTTATTCATTTTTTTTATAGGGCTCTAGGGCTATACGGACTCGAACCGTAGACCTTCTCGGTAAAACAGATCAAACTTATTATTATCAAAATGATCTGAACTGTTTCAAAGACCCAACATGCATTTTTTTTTGCATTGGGCTCTTTCATTAACTGATAGAAATATCAGCCAATCTGCCATATTTTTTCTTGACAGAAAAATAAGATAAGGAGATGGCTCCATGTGCTCTGATTCATTATTTGGGATTCTAATTCAGAGCACTACCAAAGTGTTTCAAAGGTGAAGTTATTTTGACGTAGGTCTGCCTTTGGCCTAGAATTTTAAGTTAAATGAAGTCTCTATCGTTCGGCTTAAAAAATCCAATATGAAACTTCATACACCTTCAAGTTCATAGGACGAAAAGAGATTTTTTGAGGGCCTTATACTCATTATGCCTAGCATTGAATATACTGCTATTCACCTTATCAATATCTCAAGGCGGAGCCTGTTTGGTACCTACAAAGGGCACTCAAATAGGACCGAACCTCTCGTCAGGCTATTGTTCTCTTTTCTCTTAAAGTTATTATGGAGTAAGACATCGATTTCTCAATAAGATCCATTTTTTGGATTGTATGGTGGATTCCCCTGAAAAACATTGGCGCGCGTGTAAACGAGGTGCTCTACCAACTGAGCTATAGCCCTTAGTGCTTGTGATGCATATTTTATCATGTATATAATTTGTTGTCAAGATCAATATTCTATGATCCAACATCCGAAATTTTTGAGTGGTATTGGTTCGATTATTGTTGCTTATAAGGAATATGATATTTATAATCCATCGATAGGATGGGTTCCATTTGGTTCTCTTTAGGATAATAAGTGACCTACTTAACTCAGTGGTTAGAGTATCGCTTTCATACGGCGGGAGTCATTGGTTCAAATCCAATAGTAGGTAGAACTTATTAGATACCGGAGTCAACGGTATCTAATAAGTTTTTTGTCCCACCCTTATTTTTATAGATTTTTTATTTATTTCATTTTTGAATTGCGTTGTATCTAAATTGGATTCTGCTTGATTGGATTATGTCGAGTGAATCCAATCAAAATAGGGTTTAGAAACAGAACCTCTTTTGATTATTTGAACGCACCAACTAGTTATGAAATTGCATTGACAGCCTCGACTCTTGTCCTAGCTCGTCGAAGAGCTAGATTTGCCTCAATTATTTGTCTCTTTCCTTC